TTCGCTTCTCTGTCCTTGTCCTAGACTTAACGGATTTGATTCAATACATTGACCGAACCCTTCCTTACATATAACAAATCAGAAGTTCCTATCCCAAAATTACAGACTTTGGGCCTGTACTACCTCACCTGCACCCCCCCCCAAAAAAACACACACAAAAAAGAATCAAATGTAAAATAAAATGAGAGCCCGAAGTCTTGAAAAAAAAAATCATTCCAAATCCCGATTTTTAGTACTGAAAATCGGTCCGAAATGACTGGAACTGGAAATCGTTGAGTAAAGTAAAGAAAGACCAGGATTCGGTTTCGTGTCAAGATTGATTTGGAAGCTACCCTACAACGCAACGTAACACAATGTGGCAGCAACCCTACACAATGGAGCGTAGCACAAAGAGAGAGTCAGCCGAGGATCTACAACAGAAACTTTTAATAGAAACTTTTAATGAAATCTCGCATTATCGAACGATTCGACAGACCAAATCCACAATGGAAATAGACAGGGGTCCAAACACTCATCGATTTAGGACCAGTTCATTATCTCTGAAACAATGAGTTGGGTTTCTTCTTCCGCACAAAGGGGGGCGGTGTGTCGGGGAATTCCTAATTCCTAACTAGTCCAAGTTTAAATAGACCCCCATCTTGTAGAGAAGAGAGCAAGCTTCGGTAGAATTGGAATGATGGGCAATTGGGTATTGTACAGAAAGACCGATCCTCGATCCGTGTGACTTACTATCCGATTGGATTTGGCTTGGGTTGGAGTTTTCGCCGGGCTCGTGCCATCGTTTTTACTTCAAAAAGAAACTTTAGGTATACCAAAGAAAAAGAATCTCACTAACTCTTTGCTCGTGGATAGGAAAACAGGAAAAATGCGTATGTAATTCAAGAAGAAAGAAGAATGGGTTCGTTTATCCGAGATTGGAAAAAAAATGATTGGGTCCATTGAAATGTGAAATGAATTGTTGTTTTCAGTTTCATGCTCCGAACGATCCCCGTGAGCGAGCGTGTGGGCATTATTTTCTTTCGATGGACCAACCGACCGGCCGGCTCCAAACAACAAACAAGAATGGGGAAATGAAAACTAGACTCTTTTTTTTGTTAATTTGAAATTCATTTTCTTTTCATTAATTCATTAACAATTAGGGCTATACGGATTCGAACCGTAGACCTTCTCGGTAAAACAGATCAAACTTCTTATTATCGAAATGATTCGAACTGTTTCAAAGACCCAACGCGCATTTTTTTTGCATTGGGCTCTTTCATCAACTGATATGAATATCGGATAGTTTGCCATACTTTTTCTTTTTCTTGACAGAAAGATAACGAGATGGCTCCACGTGCTCTGATTCATTATTTGGATGCTGATCCAGGAGCAATACCAAAGTGTTTCAAAGAAGAGTTACCTTGACATAGGTCTGCCTCCGGCCTAGCTCAACCTAAGTGAAATGAAGTCTCTATCGCTCTGCTCAAAGAGTCAAATATGAAACTTTATACACCTTAAAGTTCATAGGACGAAAAGATATGAGTTTGAGGTCCTTATACTCATTATGCCTAGCATTGAATGGACTGGGTATTTACCTTATCAATTATGAAATCAATGATGGGTTCTATTTGTAGCCTAAATTGGCACCCAAATCGAACCGAACCAAAAGTCAGGCTATTGTTCTCTTGTTTCCTCGAATACATGGAGTAAGACATCGATTTCTCAATAAGATCAATTCTGTTGATTGCATGATGGACTCCCCTGAAAAAACATTGGCGCGCGTGTAAACGAGGTGCTCTACCTAACTGAGCTATAGCCCTTGTGCTTGTGCTACCTATTTTAGCATGTAAATAATTTCTTGTCAAGATGAATATCCCACATGATATCTTCTGATCTGTTTCCTGCCATGCCAAGGATTGGTATTGCTTAGAAATAAGATTCCGTCTATAATCAATCCATCGATATGATGGGTCCCTTTTGTTTCTCTTTGTGATGATAAATGACCTACTTAACCCAGTGGTTAGAGTATTGCTTTCATACGGCGGGAGTCATTGGTTCAAATCCAATAGTAGGTAGAACTTATTAGATACCGGAGGCACTGGTATCTAATAAGTTTTTCTACCCACCATCTTTTTTATTTATTCCCCACGCCTCGTATTCTAGTTCTTTTTTGGTTGCACCAGACTACCATTACATTTTGGGGGATTCAATCGGCAGAATCCAAATACGTCGGATAAACGGAACTTCTTTTGATTATTTGGGCGCACCAATGAGTTACGAAATAACATTGAGAGTCTCGACTCGTGTCCGAGCTCGTCTGACAGCTAAATTTGCCTCAATTGTTTGTCTCTTGCCTTCAGCTCTACTCAAGTTAGCTTCAGTTATTTCAAGAGTTTGCTGAGCTTCTTGCGGATCGATGTCACTATCCTTCTCCGCATCATTTACTAAAATGGTGATCTCATTATTGCCTATTCTAGCGAAACCACCCATCAGAGCTATTTTTACCCATTGGTCATTAAGA